AGAATGAACTCTTTTTTTTTCCATTGAAATTTAAAAAATGAACGTTTAAATATCCTTCAAAAACAAGTAAATAAATTCGAAACATATAAAATGCGGTTAATCCTGCTGTGGAACAAGCTATTATTGCGAAAATTGGTGAATACAACCAACTATCATTAAGAATCTCATCCTTAGACCAAAAACAGGCAAAAGGTGGAATACCACAAAGAGAAAGTGTACCCACTAAAAAAGCAGTTTTTGTAATTGGTACATGTTTTGTTAAACCACCCATAAGAACCATATTTTGACTTTTAGCTGGAGAATATCCGACAACAGCTTCCATTGAATGAATAATGGATCCAGATCCTAAAAACAACAATGCTTTTGAATAAGCATGAGTAATCAAATGAAATAAAGCGGCTCGATAGGATCCCATACCTAAAGCTAACATCATATAACCCAATTGAGACATTGTGGAATAGGCCAAATTTTTCTTAATATCTTTTTGAGCAATAGCTAAAGTAGCTCCTAATACTACTGTTATTATACCTATAAAAGCTATTCCATTCATTATTGGGGGTAGAACTATGAAAAGAGGAAGAAGCCGAGCTACAAGAAAAATTCCAGCCGCTACCATAGTAGCAGCATGTATAAGGGCGGAAATAGGAGTAGGTCCTTCCATAGCATCAGGTAGCCACACATGAAGAGGAAATTGGGCGGATTTAGCGACTGCGCCACAAAATAGGAAGAGGGCAAACAAAGTAACAAAAAAAACATTAATCTCATTTTTATAAATTAAGTTATTTATTATTTGAAACAAATCCCTAAATTCCAAACTACCCGTTATCCAATAAAGACCTAAAATTCCCAATAATAAACCCAAATCCCCTACACGATTAGTTACAAATGCTTTTTGACAAGCATTTGCCGCAATAGGACGTGTGAACCAAAAGCCTATTAATAAATAAGAACACATTCCAACCAATTCCCAAAAAACATAAATTTGTATCAAATTCGAACTAGTAACTAATCCCAGCATTGAAATATTAAAAAGAATCATATAAGCAAAAAATCTCAAATATCCTTGATCATGAGACATATAATTATCACTATAAATAAGAACCAAAATACCAACAGTAGTAATTAATATTAACATAATAGACGTAAGTGAATCGATTAAGCACCCAAACTCTAAAGAAAGATCATTATTTATGGTCCAAGACCATACATATTGATAAATAGAGCTATTATTGACTTGATGAATAGACAGATCAACCGAAAAAATCATAACTATAGTTAACAATAAAATACTAGGAAAAGCCCACATACGACGCAGATTTTTTGTTGCCGTCGGAAAAAATAAAAGTCCCACTCCTATTAACATAGGAACTGGAAATGGAATAAAAGGTATAATCCATGAATATTGATATGTATATTCCATACAATAAACAAAAAAAAATTCCGATTCTAATGAATTTGATTTCTTATTCGTTGGTTTTTTATCTTTTTTGTAAAGAAGGAGTTCGGTTAATAAAAAAAAGAAATATAGAATTAAAATAGACAGATGTATTATTAATTTGAATCTTTATTCAATATTTGAAATATTACATATTACATTACATATTACAAAGTATAAACTAAAAATGGAGCGATAACGAAATTCCTAGCAAAAAATAATTTTTTTTTAATTCTAATTTAATTTTATGTATAGAGTTGGAATAAAATAATTAATTACACCAAAACTAAGAACATTTTTATTTTTATATGAATGATGAATTTAAAAAAAGTCCTTTTTTGACAAAAATCATCGGTTCATTTTTGATTTTTTAACTAATTTAGTATTTTGATTACAATAAAAAATTTTGATGTTTGGAAAAATCAAAAAAAAAGGGTTATAATATTCAATGTTTTACTTTAAATAGGAAACAAAAAATGGGAATTAAGATAGATAAGATATATGGCTAATTAAAGAGAAATTCCTTTTCATTTACGGAAAAAAATGTCTTTGACATAGAACTATATAAAAATGAAAAACTATATAAATTATATGGCAGTTCCAAAAAAGCGCACTTCTATATCCAAAAAAATTATTCGGAATACTTTATGGAAAAAGAAAGGATATTGGACAAGATTGAAAGCTTTTTCATTAGCACAATCTATTTTTACGGGGAATTCAAAAAGCTTTTTTTGTAACAAATACAAACGTTAGAGTAATTTCAATTAACTGGATTCAATGAATATTTTTAAAATCAAAAAAAAATACTAATATAAATTTAATATTTAATATATATATAGTTATAGTATTAATTTCAGTATAGTATTAATTTATAATATTTACATTATCTATATTCTAATAAAAAATCCTTTGTTGAATGTAGTGTTCCATTTTTGATTTTGATTATAGAAGTGCTCTTTTTTATTTTCCACTGAATATAAAAAAATGGAAATACATTTCTTTATATTCAGAAAATGAAATAAATAAAAAAAGAGTCATTTCAAATTACATAACATAAACATAATAATTGGATTATAATTTTAGAATTATTAATTTATATATATAATAATATAATTTTTTTTTACTTTTACTAAGACTTCAGAATAAAAAATTATTTATATTTTATATTTAGAATAAGAATATAGATATAGAATAAAAAGAAAAGTATTGAAATATATATTTCGAATAGATTCTAATAAAATTCTTTATTTAATGTTTAGTAAACAAATATTTTACTTTAATTGATTCTTTGAATCTCGACAATTGATTAAAAATTAATTATTATGATTTGGAGTAAGCCGCTATGGTGAAATTGGTAGACACGCTGCTCTTAGGAAGCAGTGCTAGAGCATCTCGGTTCGAGTCCGAGTAGCGGCATGATATCTTATCTTTTCAAAAAAAAAAAGGTCCTATAATGAACTCAATTCTTATTTCTATTCCTAGTATTTCGATTTTGTGATTATATATTATATGATGGTATTTTCAACTTTAGAGCATATATTAACTCATATATCGTTTTCGGTCGTATCCATTTTAATTTCAATTCATTTGATAACCTTATTATTAGTCAATGAAATCATAAGATTATATGATTCGTCAAAAAAAGGCATGATAATAACCTTTTTTTGTATAACAGGATTGTTAGTTACTCGTTGGGCTTTTTCGAGACATTTACCGTTTAGTGATTTATATGAATCATTAATATTTCTTTCATGGACTTTTTCCATTTTTTATATGGTTCCTTCCTTCAAAAAACATAAAAACGACTATTTAAACACAATAATCGCACCAAGTGTTATTTTTACTCAAGTCTTTGCTACTTCAGGTCTTTTTAAAAAAATGAACGAATCCATAATATTAGTACCCGCTTTACAGTCCCATTGGTTAATGATGCACGTAAGTATGATGATATTGGGTTATGCAACTCTTTTATGTGGATCATTATTATCTGTGGCTATTTTAGTCATTACATTCCAAGAACTGCTTGGTAAAAGCAAGAATTTGTTTTTTTTAATAAATGAATCATTTTCTTTTGTCGAAATTAAATACATGAATATGAATGAAAAAAATAATGTTTTCCAAAAAACAGCTTTTTCGTCTTATAGAAATTATTATAGATCTCAATTTATTCAACAATTGGATCGTTGGGGTTACCGTACTATTAGTCTAGGTTTTATCTTTTTAACAATAGGTATTATTTCAGGAGCAGTATGGGCTAATGAGGCATGGGGATCATATTGGAATTGGGATCCAAAGGAAACTTGGGCTTTTATTACTTGGACTATATTCGCGATTTATTTACATACTAGAAAAAATAAAAAATTAGAATATATAAACTCTTCAATAGTGGCTTCTATGGGTTTTTTTATAATTTGGGTATGTTATTTAGGGATAAATCTTTTAGGAATAGGACTACATAGTTATGGTTCATTTACATCTAATTGAATTAAAGTGAAGAAACAACTTTACAAATCTAAATACAGAAACCCAAATAAAATAGAATAAATATATATAATAACTAAAAAGAAAAATTCAAATAAATGATAGAGAACCCCTTAAATCAAGTAATGCGGTAGTGACTCAAGGGTTTCTCACAAACAACATATTCACTTAGAATTATTTCTTTTTTAATACATAAATTAATCCATAATTAATACAATACAAATATATATATATATATTTGTATTGTACATAGGATTTATGGATTTATTTCTTCTTTTTTTTTCATTTATTCCTGAAAACTATCTATAAAAAATTAGATAGAATAGCTTCAACCTTGTCAGCCGAAAATGAAAAAATAAAATCTGGATAAATACCAATACTTATAACAGGTATAAGGATAGAAATTGAAATAAATAATTCTCGTGGCCCCGAATCAAAAAAATAAGAATTTGGTGTATTAAAAATCTTGTATCCATAGAACATTTGACGTAAGATAGATAATGAATAAATAGGAGTTAATATCATTCCAATTGCTGTTACAAAAGTTACTAGTATTTTTGTGATTAAAAGATATTTTTGGCTAGTAATTATTCCTAATAAGACTATCAATTCTGCAACAAAACCGCTCATGCCCGGCAATGCAAGAGAAGCCATCGATAACATAGTGAAAACTGTGAATATTTTTGGCATTGGGATAGCCATTCCACCCATTTCGTCGAGATAAAGAAGACGTAGTCTATCATAACTAGTTCCCGCCAAGAAAAAAAGAGCAGCGCCAATAAATCCATGAGAGATTATTTGTAAAATAGCCCCGTTGAGACCTGTATCGCTTATAGAGCCAATTCCTAAAATTAAGAAACCCATATGAGATACCGAAGAATAAGCTATTCTTTTTTTTAAATTACGTTGACCAAGAGATGTTGAAGCTGCATAGATTATTTGAATTGAACCTAATAGCATTAACCAGGGGCAAAATATAGAATGAGCACGAGATAATAATTCCATATTAATTCGAACCAACCCATATGCTCCCATTTTTAATAATATTCCGGCTAAAAGCATACAAGTGCTGTAATGTGCCTCTCCGTGGGTGTCGGGTAACCACGTATGTAAGGGTATAATTGGTAATTTGACAGCAAAAGCAATAAGAAATCCCATATAGAATATTATTTCCAACGCCATGGGATATGATTGATTAGTTAATAATTCAAAATTTAATGTTGGTTCATTCGAACTATATAAACCCATACCCAGAATTCCCAGTAATAAAAAAACAGAACTTCCCGCAGTGTACAAAATAAATTTTGTAGCTGAATACAAACGTTTTTTTCCACCCCACATGGATAAAAGTAGATAAACGGGAATTAATTCGAATTCCCACATGATGAAAAAAAGTAAAATGTCTCGAGAAGCAAATGTTCCTATTTGACCACTATACATTGCTAACATCAGGAAATAAAAAAATTTGGATTCTCGAGTAACTGGCTGAGCCGCTAACGTAGCTAAAGTAGTAATGAATCCTGTCAATAAAATGGGTCCTATAGAGAGTCCATCTATTCCGAATCTCCAGTAAAAGTCAAAAAAATGGATCCATTTATAATTTTCTGTCAATTGAATTAGTGGATCATCCAATTCGAAATGATAACAAAATACATAGGCTGTTAGAAGTAGATCCATTAAACAAATACAAATAGTATACCACTTAATGACCTTATTTCCTTTATGAGGAAATAAGAAAATTAAGGAACCCGCGGCTATTGGCAAAACTACAATTATTGTTAACCAAGGAAAAAAATTCGTGATAAAAATAAGATATACTTAGACTAGAAAAACCCGCGCTCAAAATACAAAAACCAATCTTTTGTATTTTGAGCGCGGGTTTTTGCCAGTAAAAAAAAGGTACTTGTGTGTGTGGTTCTTTTTGAAATATATCAATAAGCTAGACCCATGCTTCGAGTTGTTTCATGCCATAAATAAACTCTAACACTTAAGAAATCCGTCGGACAGGCGGATTCACACCTCTTACAACCAACACAGTCTTCTGTTCTTGGGGCAGAAGCAATTTGTTTAGCTTTACATCCATCCCAAGGTATCATTTCTAAAACATCTGTGGGGCAGGCTCGAACACATTGAGTACATCCTATACATGTATCATAAATCTTTACTGAATGTGACATTGGATCGTAATCCTTGAACATCAAAAATTCACCATTTTCGATCTAGTAAAGTCGTAAACGAATTATATATAAATATTACACCAGATGAATCAATGATTTATCATAATTTTGCTAATCAAAATCTACTTATAGATTAATTAAAATAAAAATAACATAATAGAACCAAGATACTTTGATTTCTTATGTTTGTTTTTGCAAACATTATCACATTATCATAAGTTATATATCATATATGCCAATTTGAAATATATGCCCATTTGAATTGATTAATAGTACACACTATTATAAATTCTACTTTTTTTTAGTAATACTATTTATTCAACAAATTCGATTGATTGATACGAGTTGATTTTCTATTACGATAAATAGAGGAAACAATAGCCAGTCCGATAGCTGCTTCAGCGGCTGCAACAGCTATAACAAAAATTGAAAAAATATTTCCTTTTAATTGACGACTATCAAAAAAATCGGAAAAGGTTACGAGATTTATATTAACTGCATTCAGTATAAGTTCAAGACACATAAGGGCTCTAACCATATTTCGACTTGTAATCAACCCATAGATACCTATAGAAAATAAAAAGGCACTCAAAACAAGTGCATGTTCAAATATCATTGACGAACTCCTTATCCATTTTTATTCATTTCAATATGAACGAGAATTTAACGGATTTTATTGACTAAAGAATATAAAAAGTCTACTACAAAAAGATAATATATTGACAATAAAAAACGATTTTCTACATAAATACTCTTTTACGTTCACATAGAATTCAACGAAAATAAATGTGATAAAATCTAACAAAATTCAATTTGGATTTATATTGTTAGTTCTAAAAATATCTTATTGGCGAGCCACAACAATTGCACCTATCAAAGCAACTAAAAGAATTATTGAAATGAGTTCAAATGGAAGAAAAAAATCTGTTGATAAATGAATTCCAATTTGTTGACTAGTACTTATCAAATCTTGCTCTATAATCTGATTTGGTCTTGTAGTCCAAATAATCCCATGCCATGATGTATCTAGAATAGTAGTTATTAGTGAAAGAAAAATACTTGTACAAACCGTCAAAGTAATTCCGTTCCCAACGGTCCAAAGATGAAAATCTTGGTAATATTCTGAACCATTCATGAACATCACAGCAAATATGATTAAAACATTTATAGCGCCCACGTAAATAAGTAGCTGTGATGCAGCTACAAAATGGGAGTTTGATAAAATATAGAATAAAGATATACAAACAAGAACCATTCCCAACGAAAAAGCAGAAAAAATGGGATTCGTAAATAATACTACTCCTAGACTTCCTAGTATAAGACCTGACCCCAAAAAGACTAAAAGAAAATCATGTAACGGTTCAGGCAAATCCATTATATGTAAAATAAGAGATAAATAAATCGAAATTTCATGACCTTATTGATATGACCAGGAAAAAAATTATAGATGAAATACTAAAATTCTCTCCGCATTGAATTGAACCTAATCCTAAGATAAGAAATGATCCTAATATAAAAAAAGTGAATTGCTATAAATACAGTTATTATCGAATCAATATCATTTCATTCGTTTCTTTATATGAAAGAGTAATTTCAAACTAGAAAATTTAAATTTTAAAAATGAAAGAAGTAAAAGAAGTATATGTATAATATATGATTGGATTTATATTCGATAATTTTCGTTTTCAGAAGAATTGGATTTAATTATCAATAATTTATAATTTTATTTGAATCGTTCGAATTGTATAATCATCAATTACTGATACTGGTAAACGGCCCAAAGCAATTTGATTATAATTCAATTCGTGGCGATCATAAGTCGAAAGTTCATATTCTTCAGTCATTGATAAACAATTTGTTGGACAATACTCAATACAGTTACCACAAAATATACAGATTCCGAAATCAATACTGTAATTAAGCAACCGTTTCTTTCGAATATCCGTTTCTAGTTTCCAATCAACAACGGGTAAATCTATGGGACATACACGAACACATACTTCACAAGCAATGCATTTATCAAATTCAAAATGTATTCGACCACGGAAACGTTCTGATGTGATTATTTTTTCATAAGGATATTGAATAGTTACAGGTAAACGATTTGCGTGAGATAAGGTAATCATGAAACCTTGACCAATGTACCTTGCAGCTCGGACTGTTTGTTGACCATAATTTATGAATCCAGTTACCATAAGGAACATATCGTGAATATCTCTGAATATTTTTTTCTTTCTCTTGTTTGATACAAGTTTTTAATTTTAATATAGAAGGTCCATTTTTTATAGTGAAAACAGTTGAGACGAAGTTGTTAATAATAGATTACCAAGAGAAATGGGTAAAAGAAATTTCCACCCAAGATTTAATAATTGATCTATTCTTAGTCTAGGCAAAGTCCATCGTGTTGTGATAGAAACAAATAAAAATAAAAAAGTCTTAGCTAGTGTAATAAAGATACCCATTATTGTTACAAAAACTCCATATGCTTTATTTATTTCAAAAAATTCAGAAACAAATATGTAAGGAATAGAGATATTTGGACCACCCAAGTAAAGAACTGTTACAAATAACGAAGAAATTAATAGGTTTAAATAGGAAGCAACGTAAAATAAACCAAATTTGATACCCGAATATTCGGTTTGATAACCTGCTACTAATTCTTCTTCCGCTTCTGGTAAATCAAAGGGTAATCTTTCACATTCTGCTAGGGAAGAAATTATAAAAACGATGAAACCCATAGGTTGACGCCATAAATTCCATCCCCAAAAACCATACTTTGATTGAGCATCAACTATATCAACTGTACTTAAACTGTTTGATAATCCTAGTCGGTGATAACATTACTGTTCCCATCTCTATTCCAGAACCGTACATGAGATTTTCACCTCATACGGCTCCTTTTTAAAGCCTTAAAAAAATCTACGGACCGAGCCATTTATTTATCCCTTGATATATCCCTAAGATATATAAGATTCCATTTTTTTGGACGGTTCTGAATTAGACCAATAGAATTCTGTCTGTCCTAATAACCTAATAAAAAATTGGAATAAGGAAAAATACATTGTATTTCATATTTTTTAATTTTTTTTTTATAAATAAATAAAAAATATAAATAAATAAAAAATATGAAAGGTACTTCTGAATTGATCTCATCCCTTAACAAATCAAAAAGTAAATTTGTTGAGTAATAACTAAATTCTTTCATAAAATACTCTTTTAGAATTATCAATAACTCCTTCCAATAACTTCCTAATCGTTTTCGATTACGAAAAAGAATTACATGTTAGTTTTCAAAATTATGACATGAATTCTATCTCCATAAATATGGATATAAGACAAAAAAAGAAAAAGTGGATCCCTTTTTTTTTTTGTTCTTAACCTATTCTTTTTTTATGCAAGTATAATAAAAAGGGACTTAAGAAAAAAATTAAAGGATTATTTCGTTTCTGATAGTCATTTATTTAATTAGTGGATAGAAGATACTCTGGATCGGAATTGTGGGGAGTACGGCTTTCTTTTTTCTACCAATTGAAAGCCCCAATTAGTATTCTTTTTTCTATTAGTCATAAATGTTCTTTTGGATATTTAAAAAAATATACGTTACAAATCCTTTGTATATCTTGGTGTTTCTAACCATCCATTCATTTTTTTTATTAATCCCTTATTTATTTTAATATATTTTATATATATGGTAATATATATATATAATATTAAAATAAATTAAAGTTGGTCTTTTGTGCCCGCTTCAAGACAGGATGATTAATCAACCAACCTTGGGATAAACGACCACTTCTACTTAAAATTGAATTGATTTTTTCACTTAATTCTTATACATAGAAAATGAGACTCAATATTTTTACTGCAATTTAAAATTATCATACTTTCTATTAACTATAAGTAATATAGTATTCATAAATTATATTCAATAGAAGCTGTTTTATTGCACTCATATAACTATCTGATTAAATTATTCAATCTGAATAAATAAATACTAAAAATAAAAGGAATATATATTCAATTTATTAACCTCCTTATACTAGAAAAGTATTATAAAGAAAGGAGTATAGCAATAGTAATAGTATCGAACGACAAATTTCTGTCTTAACGAATCGCACGTAGAGATATCGATAACACACATAGAGCTAATGGTATTTCATAACTAATCGATTGAGCAGCTGCTCGTAGACCACCCAAAAAGGAATATTTATTATTTGACCCATATCCTGACATAAGAAGTCCAATGGGAGCAATACTCGAAATAGCAATCCATAAAAAAACACCAATATTCAGATCAGATAAAACAAAATTATACCCAAAAGGAATTACCGAATAGCTTATTATAATTGATATGACTGATATGGATGGTCCTATACTGAATAAACGAATATCTCCTCTAGATGGAATAAGATTTTCTTTGAAAAGTAATTTTGTTCCGTCGGCTAGAGCTTGAAGAACTCCAAAAGGACCGGTGTATTCAGGTCCAATACGTTGTTGTATTCCTGCGGATATTTCTCTTTCTAACCATACAATTGCTAGTACACTTATTGTAATTCCCAATACAAGAATAAAAATAGGTGAAAATGCCCATATAATTCCATATATTTCTTTAAAGGATTCTAATCTGAAAAAAAAATGCATATCTTGTATTTCTGTTATATCTATTATCATTTCAACGATCAACTTCTCCCATAATAATATCTATGCTACCTAGTATTGTCATAATATCGGCCAATTTCATTCTTTTAACTAATTGAGGAAGAATTTGCAAATTGATAAAACCCGGTGGACGAATTTTCCATCTCCAAGGAAAACCATTTTGATCTCCTATTAGAAAAATTCCCAATTCTCCCTTGGGGGCCTCAATTCTTACATAAAGTTCTTGTTTTGGCAATTCAAAAGTCGGAGACGGTTTTTTACTAATAAATCGATACTCAAAATCATTCCATTCTGGCTCTTTTTCTCTATCAAAGGAACGGATTTCTAAATTTTCATATGGCCCGCCAGGAATTCCTTCCAAAGCTTGTTGAATAATTTTTATGGATTCCATCATTTCACCAATTCGAACTAAATAACGAGCTAATGAATCTCCTTCTTTTTGCCATTGAACTTCCCAATCAAATTCTTCGTAACATTCATAATTATCAATTTTACGTAAATCCCATTGTATTCCGGAAGCCCGAAGCATCGGTCCCGATAAACCCCAATTTATTACTTCCTTTCCATCAATAACCCCTACCCCTTCAACCCGTTCTAAAAAAATAGGATTTCGAGTAATAAGTTTTTGATATTCAACAATCCTTGTTAAAAAATAATCGCAGAAATCAAAACATTTATCTATCCAACCATAAGGTAAATCAGTTGCTATCCCCCCAATACGAAAAAAATTATGCATCATTCTCATACCCGTCGCAGCTTCAAATAGATCATAAATTAATTCTCTTTCTCTGAAAATATAGAAGAAAGGGGTTTGTGCACCAATATCGGCCATAAAAGGCCCTAGCCATAATAGGTGAGAAGCTATACGACTCAATTCCAACATAATTACTCGGATATAGCTGGCTCTTTTAGGTACTTGAATATTTCCCAATTGTTCTGGTCCGTTTACAGTTATTGCTTCTGTGAACATAGTAGCTAAATAATCCCAACGTGTTACATAAGGCAGATATTGTATAATTGTTCGATTTTCCGCTATTTTTTCCATTCCTCTGTGTAAATAACCCAATATTGGTTCACAATCAATAACATCTTCACCATCTAGAGTAACAATAAGTCGAAGAACACCATGCATTGATGGGTGGTGAGGGCCCATATTAACTATCATAAAGTCCTTTCTTGTAGTTAAGATATTCATAGGTTTTTCCTCGATTCATTCTTATATGAATCGCTTAAAAAAGTTCATCAAAATGCAAGATCTAATAAATCGAATAATTGAGAATTACTTTTCAATTTAACGAATTTTTGACTCCCGAATATCAAACTGATTTATTAATTTTTTATAACGTATTCCATCTTTCTTTGACAAATAAGATAGTAATCGTTGCCGTTTTCCCAGAATTTTACGTAAACCTCTTTGAGATAAATAGTCTTTTCGGTGCAATTCAAAATGTGAAGTAAGTCTTCGTATTCTATTGGTAAAATGGAATACTTGAAATTCAACCGATCCCGGGTTTTTTTCTTTTTTTTCTTCTGAAATAACAGGTATAAATGCATTTTTTACCATAAAAATTGAAAGTTTTTTCCTTCTCCTCGCTTTATATATATATTTATTTTTTTTTTTATTTTCCCATCTCCTCGCTTTATATATATATTTGATTTATTGATCAGTAATAATAATGACACTAATTTTGAATTTTGTATATAAATATGAATTTCCTTAAAAAATAAAAGAGGATTTCGTTGATTTTTTTGGATCTAATGGATATTTCATTTTATTTATATCAATGCCACAATGCGCGTCTGTATTTATGTTATGTATTTTATATGAAGACAAATTTCGATTAACGAATTTTCAATCGCGGATACATATGTATTCTTACTATACTGAAACGACTTCCATTATGGGTATAAAACCAATAGCGATTTATACAAGCTAAATCTTCTAATCGATAATTTGGCCAAAGAAAAATTTTAAAATTCATTCGTTTTTTTTTATCTTTCTCAAGATATATATAGTTTTTAGTCAAAACTTGAAAACAATTATGGACTTTATTTTCATTATAAAATATTGTGTTTCTATCTATACTATTTATATTACTTGGATTTAAACAAATTAGAATTCTCAATTCTCTACGACGTCTAGGGGATAAAATATTTTCAGTAACAAGTAAATCAAAATTCTTTTTTTCTATTACCTTTTGATCTCTTGTTCTTGTAATGTATTTATCTAAATTTTGCTTATTAACATTACATTTTTCTGGGTATTTTTTATAAATTTTTCGTTTATTCTTATGAATTAATGAAAGACCCACGGTTTGATACATAAGAAATTTTTTCTTGTTTTTTCTAGACAAACGAACAGGTTCTATAACAAATATTTCTTTTTTTATAAATTTTTTATTTTTTCTTAAGCCTTGAAGAGTTAAATTCTTCTGATTTTGAATCATCATAATATCTAGACCTAGCTCTCCTCTTTGAATAGACGCTATAGTAATTTCTCTTAAATTTTTCAATCTAATCAGGAGACAATATACTTTAACATTTTTGAATATTCTTTGACCTAAGAAATTCTTCCAATTCAAATGTAAAATCCAAAAATTTCTTAGTAAGAAATTAAGTTCTGCCTCCATCTTGTTCTTGTCTTTCTTTTTCTTTATACCCTTAATATTCTTTTCATTGCCTGATCCTACAAAATCTTTTTCTTGGTTTGAAAGAGGTATTTCAAGATTTATTTGATCGACGTATAATGTTTTTGCTTGATTTGGAGTCTCTAACTCCAATTCAAGAGATTTATTTTTTTTCGATGATCGATAAATATCGCTTATTTTTTTCTTTCTAGTAATGTTATTTTTATTTTCACTAATATTTTGATTAAAATTAAAAAAAAGTAATTGGATTGGTATGATCCATGGGTTATCCCTATATGCATTATAAAATATCACTAATTTTGAAAAGAACCAAAATTCAGGATTCGATATGGAACGATTTAGTATTTCTATATTGATTCTCGCCCAATCGAAATACTTTCTATACTGGTTTTTTTCCATATCTATAATAGTGTCTTCCGCTATATAATTTTTGATAAAGATATTACCTATTATATCAAATAATTCATTTTTATGCGCGTTGTAATTAGAATAAATTACTTTTTTTTTATTTGCTTGAACTTGAAATAGGGATTTCGATCCATAAATATATGAGTCTTTCTTATCCACATAATTGATAAAACTATAGGATAAAAGATCATAGCTATATTGTTTTCTCATTTTTTTTTTTTTTAATGCACCTACTTGTTCTTCTTTGTAAAGAATTAATCGGCTTTTTTCATATGAATTATATTTGGTTAAATCTTGATTTTGAGTTACGCGACATTGAATGATCTTATTTTTCCATTTTTGTGGTACTAATCTGGACCATCTGCTTTGGGATAAGTCATATTGATAATGATCCTTTAACCAATTTGTCCATTGATTTATTCCAGAATTGTGAGAGTTCTTATGTTTTAATTTCGAATGAAATATTCCCTCTATTCCAAAAAAAGAATCTTTTATTTCATTTTTAAGAAAAAAAAAAATTTCATGATATTCAAAAACCGATCTTAATTTATATATGTTAATAATTCGGGTTTGTAATAATTTTAAAAATACATATGCTTGTGACAAAAAGGAGACGTCACAAGAATTTTTTGAATTTGTATTCCTAGTATTAAAATATTTGTGTATAATCGAAATAAAGCGAATTATATTTGGATTTGTTTTATCAGTTCTTTCTGCATTTGGTTTATTAATGTAAATGGATTTATTGAAAATTTTTTTTGTTGATTCAAGAAAAAGTTGTGTATTGATCCTCGGAATACAAATGATATATAGAAAGATATCTATGTATGTCCTTTTCATGAAAAATTTAAAAAAAGAATGTGATTTACGAGTTAATTGAACATTTCTTCTTCTTTTTAATATCTGCAAATTTTTGTTTTTTAATTCGATCCTTTTAACACCATAAGTAGTTTTGTTCGAATTAATATTTGTCTCTAAAATTAGAAGCCCTTTTTTCATTTTTTCTATTTTTTTTAAAATTTCTTTTCTTTTAGCATTCAGATCCTTAATTTTTTTTTTTTTTATTGAATAATTTGCCGAATTTATAGATTGAATTTGAGTGGTTGCTTCGAAAATAATTGGACTGTTCTTCCCGATTATTGAATCTTTTTTGCTTTCACTCAATTCATCTATTTTTTTGAATTTAAATTTAATAAATAGAACTTTTGAAAATTTTTTTATTTTTTTCGTTAGAAATAGAATACTTTTGATGATCCATTTTGCTTTTTCTTTTAAGATATTTAGAAACAATTTCAGTTTTTCACTTAAAGCTTTTCGAACTAGAAAAATGAAAAACTGAAATTGTTTCTTTTTTTTTTTTAGTTCTTTTAAAATCGGATTAAAAAATGAAAATCGATTTTGGGTAGAACCAGAAAAGGGCAATTCGACTTCTGTTCCCCAAATTGTTAAAAAACAAAAGTTCTTTTTTTTCATTTGATCTTTTTTCTTTTCATTGGATCGTAGCTTAGATTTGTGCCAAGGTTTTAGACGAAAAGGAAATAATATCTTTATCTGAATACCGTCTGTTAGCCATTTTTTTGGAAATTCTGTTTCGGATAATTGAACACCATTATACGTACATTTAATATACATTTCTCTCTTCCAATCCCTAAAATCTTCAGACCATTCAGGAAATTGAAAAAATAATATACGAACAATATTTTTTATTATTATCAATGAAGGTAATATAATATATTTTCTAAGAATCGATTGCGTTATTAATAAAAAACCCCTTATTACTTGAGCAAATATAATACTATCCCAGGCTTCTGCTATTTCGATACGTTTTTTTTCCTCATTTTCTTTTTTTTGTTCCTCTTTCGAACTTTCTTTTACTTTTTTCTCTGTATAATCATAAATTTGAAATTCTTTCTTTTTTCGAATCCAATTTTTTAACATAAAAAAGATTTTCATTGACTTGATACTATCAAAAAAAAAGAATAAAGGTCTCTCCATTTTATCCAAAAAAAGGGGGGAATGCACACTTTTTTGAAAAAATTTCCAAGTAACTGTTTTACGCCTTTGAGCACGTATAGATCCTTTTATTATGTCTCGCCGAAAATCCGATTGTTGTGAATAACGTATTAAAGCCAATTCGTTTTTTTTTTTAGTATTATCGGTATCTTCCGTATCATTATAAGTATTGTCTTTCTTAAAAAATTTAGATTTATTTAAAATGACTACACGTTTGGCTTTTCTAGAACGAATTTGATAATTCTCTGCTTCAATTTTTCCGTCCAGTTGTTCTAATTCGTCAATAAATTTGTATGACCATCGAGGAACTTTTTTACGGATTTCGTTTATTCTAATACATTCAGTTCTATTTTGATTTACTATTGTTTTTTCCTTCAAATCTGTTCTAATTGCATCGAATAAGATTTTGATTCTTTTTTTTTTTTCTTCTTCATCTTCAGAATTCTTTTTGATTTGTTCATCTTCTGGAAATAAATGGAGTGCTTCACAACCTAAGCTTGATACTGATTTTTGTGAAAATTTATGGATTGGGTTAAAAAAAAAAAATGAAATTCCTAATGCTTTTCGATCAAATGTTTTTATTTTCTCCTCCAATTCTTGATAATTATTATTATTATTTTGATAAATATTATTATAAATATTATTATTAATATAAAGAAAGGTACCATGAATTTTATTTATCAAAATTTGATTTTTTTTGTAAGTTTTTTCATCTTGGATTCGTCCACGAAAAGATCTGTTTAAAAAAGGATCATATATTTTAGTTAAGTATTTTGTTTTAGTTTCATCATTACACAATCGAATTCGGTTTTCCAATATATCCAGAGAAATCCATTTATTATCAATAACTTTTGCCCTATTTAGAAATTCATTGCTCAGTTTCTTTCTTTTTTCTTCATTAGTATAGTTCCAATAATTAGACAATTCGTCATAGGAAATTTTATCTCTTGTGAAGAGATCCAATTTTGTTTCCATCATTTTTTGAAAAGTTGATAAATTGGATGGATACGTAAAAGATATTCTCTCTTTTCCATCACTTTGGCATGTATGAAAAAAAAATTCTGAAATTTCATTTTTTACGATATTTTCAAATCGATTATTTTTTATATATCGAAATGGACGATTCCATCGTTTATAATTAAAAAGAATGCTTACAAGGGGTTTTTGAGCAAATTCTAGGCTATATTTATCCTCATCGATTTTGTACAAATTCTTCTCTTTTTTCGAAAAAATATCTTTGTTCTTGGATCTTTTTTGTTTTTGTTTAGTTCGTACCCTTTGCAAATTTTTTTCGACATTACTTTTTTGAATTTCTGACAATTTCTTAGTAAAAAAGGGGGGCGGTATTCTGCCTAAATAATATAAACAGGTAACAAATAAGAAAATAATAAACATTTTAAACATTGAATTTCGAAATTCTGACATAATGTACTTATTTGATTGAATAGGTACATTAGATTTAATTGAATTATTTTGTTGTATGCAGACTAATATAAATTCAATCAATTTCATCAAAAAAATGTGACCAATTAACCAACCAATAAAACTACTTGTGAAAAATAAAAATTTATTGTTGCATCGAAATAAATAAATATTTACTAATCTTATTAATATTGAACTTGGTAAAAAAAAAGGATTTAATAACTGGAAAATAAGATTCTGAAAGAATCTTTTTTGAATAC